GATTCCTTGTTCTCGATATGTTTGAAAAAAGGACTAGATTCTATAATGATGAAAATGAACAAGAATGCCTGCCCAAAATGTATGATCCTTTTTTGAACGGACCCTATCGAGGAACAATCATAGAGGATTCTATAGAGGATTCTATAGAGGATTCTATAGAAATGTTTTGCATAAATAAAATGAATGACCCACTTCCTAATAATTATAATTCTCGAGAATTTGAACATCAAAAGAATCCGATAGAAGAAGAAATAGAAGAAATAAGTGAAATAGAAGAAGAAATAGAAGAAGAAATAGAAGAAATAAGTGAAATAGAAGAAGAAATAGAAGAAATAAGTGAAATAGAAGAAGAAATAGAAGAAATAAGTGAAATAGAAGAAGAAATAGAAGAAATAAGTGAAATAGAAGAAGAAATAGAAGAAGAAATAGAAGAAATAAGTGAAATAGAAGAAATAAGTGAAATAGAAGAAATAAGTGAAATAGAAGAAATAAGTGAAATGGTTTCTCAATGGTCATACAAATTGGACGACGCCGAGGATTTGGAGGAGCAGGCGGAAGCGGAAGCGAAAGCGAAAGCGGAAGAGGAAGAGGAAGAGGAAGAGGAAGAGGAAGATAAAGATAAAGATAAAGATAAAGATAAAAAAAAGGAAGAGGAAGATCCTGATATTCGCCCAAGAAAAGCCAAACGTGTGGTAATTTTTAATAATAAGGATCTAAAGGCCAATTCTGATACTACTAATACTACTACTGATACTACTAATACTACTACTAGTAAGAAGAAGAATGCCCAAGAAAAAAAAGATGAAGAAGACGAGGAAGAACTGGCTTTGATACGTTACTCTCAACAATCAGATTTTAGTCGGGATCTCATAAAAGGATCCGTGCGTGCTCAAAGACGCAAAATAGTTATTTCTGAAATGTTTCAAGCAAATGTGCATTCCCCACTTTTTTTGGATCGAATAGACAAAACATTTTTTGTTTCTCCTTTTTATATTTCTAAAATTACAAATATAATTTTTAGGAACTGGGTTGGTAGAGAATCAGAATTTCAAATTTCTGATTTTGAGGAGGAAAAAGCAAACGAAAAAGACGAAAAAGACAAAAAAGACAAAAAAGACAAAAAAGACAAAAAAGACAAAAAAGACAAAAAAGACAAAAAAGACAAAAAAGACAAAAAAGACAAAAAAGACAAAAAAGACAAAAAAGACAAAAAAGACAAAAAAGACAAAAGACAAAAAAAAGGAAGAAGAGGAAGAAGAAAAAGATCGCCGGAGAATAATATCCGAAACTTGGGATGCCCTTATGTTTACTCAAATAATAAGAGGGTCGATGTTAGTAACCCAATCTTTTCTTAGAAAAAACATCGTATTACCTTTATTGATAATAGCTAAAAATGTAGGCCGTATGTTATTATTCCAATTCCCCGAGTGGTACGAAGATTTTAAGGCATTGAATAAAGAAATGCATATTAACTGCACCTACAACGGTGTTCCATTATCAGAAACAGAATTTCCTAAAGATTGGTTAGCAGACGGGATTCAGATAAAGATTCTATATCCTTTCTGTTTGAAACCTTGGCGAGGAGCTAAAATTAAAGTACGGTCTGGTCATAGAGATTCAATGAAAGAAAAAAAAAACAAAAATTGTTTTTTAACAATATGGGGAAAGGAAGCGAAAGTTCCCTTTGGTTCTCCCCGAAAACGATTTTCTTTTTTTAAACCCATTTCTCAAGAAATCGACAAAACAATTAGAAAGGTTCAAAATCAATTTTCTATATTTATATTTATATTTCTAAGATTTTTAAAAGAAAGAATAAAATGGGCTTTACTAATTTCAAAAGTAATAAAAGTAATAATAAAAGTAATAAAAGTATGGATCATAAAAATAGCTCAAGTTAGAAAACGAATAATGAAAGAACTTGAAAAAATCACCCTAATTTTTTTATTTCTATTTATGAAGAGGAAAGTGAAAGTATATGAACCAAATCAAAATGGAAAAGATTTCCAAATCAATAATAAAATGAATAATGAATCGACCATTCAAATTCGATCCATGAATTGGACAAATTATTCACTCACGGAGAAAAAAAGGAAAGACCTTTCTGATAGGATAATTACAATCAGGAATCAAATAGAACAAATTACAAAAGACAAGAAAAAAAGAGTTCAAACTTATGATGATAAAAGATTGGAATACCCAAAATATATTTGGCAGCTATTTAAAAGAAACAATATCCGATTAATACGAAAATTTCATTATTTTATGAAATTTTTCATTGAAAAAATATACATCGATATCTTCCTATGTACAATTAACATTCCAAGGATCCATGCACAACTTTTCTTTGAATCAAAAAATAAAATTCTAAATAAATCCATTTACAACGATGAAATAAATCAAGAAGGAATTGATGAAACAATTCAAAATACAATGAACTTTATTTCGACTGTAAAAAAGTTAGTTTCTAATACGAATACTAATATTAGTGATAATAATTTCAATAGTTATTTTGACTTATCTTCCTTGTCACAAGCATATGTATTTTACAAATTTTCACAAACCCCATTATTTAACAAGTATAACTTGAGATCCGTACTTCAAGATCGGGGTACCTATCATTATCTTAGGGGAGAAATAAAGGATTATTGTATAAAACGAGGAATATTTGATTACAAATCAAGGCATAAGAAAATGAAAAAGTCTGGAATGAATGAATGGAAAAACTGGTTAAAGGGTCATGATCAATACAATTTATCCCCGGCCAAATGGTCTCGATTGGAACCAAAAAAATGGCGAAGTAGAGTCAGCCGTATGATTAAAAACAAAGACTTAATGAAATTGGATTCAGATAAAAAAGAAAAAATTCATCATTACATGAAAGAAAATTATGATGCAGGGGATTCATTGACGAATCAAAATAAAAAAAACAAATTTAAAAAACATTACGGATATTATTTTTTTTCACATAAATATATGAATTATGGAGATAAGACGGACAAGAACTTATATATTTATGGATCAAAATTACAAGTAAATGGTCACCAAGAAATTCCTTATAATTTCAATACACGGAAACCCGACTTATTTTATGTATTGTTAAATATAGCAGTTGATGATTTTCTAAAAGAAAGATATATTATTGCTAAGGATAAAAATCTGGATAGAAAATATTTTCATTGTGGAATTTTCCATTTTTGTATTAGAAAGAATATCGATATTGAGACTTGGACCAATACTATTGAGACTTGGACCAATACGCATGTTGGCACTAAGATTAAGAAAAATACTAAAACTGAAACTCATAAGTATCACAAAATGAAAAAAAAAGATATTTCGATTCATGAAAAAATCAACCCACCCACACCCAATCAAAAAAGAAACTTTTTTGATTGGATGGGAATGAATCAAAAAAGATTCTCTCGTAATCGGAACATATTAAATCGAACATTTTGGTTGTTTCCAGAATTTGTGCTACTTTTTGATACATATAAGATTAAACCATGGGTGATACCAATCAAATTACTTCTTTTAGATTTGTATGCAAATGAACATGGCAGCCACATATCATCCAATCAAAAAGAATATCTTGAATTAAAAAATTCCAACCAACAAAAAAACGAACAACAGAGCCAAATAGGTCTTGGCTCAGATCTACGAAAAAAAAAAGATGTTGAAAAACATGACGTTAAATCTGACGTTGAAAAAGAGGGAGAGACAAAAAAAGATGTTGAAAAACATGACGTTAAATCTGACGTTGAAAAAGAGGGAGAGACAAAAAAAGATGTTGAAAAACATGACGTTAAATCTGACGTTGAAAAAGAGGGAGAGACAAAAAAAGATGTTGAAAAACATGACGTTAAATCTGACGTTGAAAAAGAGGGAGAGAAGGAAAAAGAAATGGATTTGTTCCTGAAACAATTTTTTTATTTTCAATTCAAATGGGTTGACCCCTTCAATCAATTAATGTTTAATAATCTTAAGGTGTATTGTTTCCTACTTAGACTGCCAGATATAAACAAAAAAATTTTGATATCCTCGGTTAAAAGAAGAGAGATGCATATGGATATGATATTGATGACGAATAAGGCCATTATTCCAGAATTACTAAAAAAAGGAATTTTTATTATCAAATCAATTCGTTTATTTATAGAATGGGATGAGCAATTTATTATCTATCAAACCATAAGTATTTCATTGGCGGATAAGAGTGAAAACCAAAATGAAACTAATGGAAAATGCATAAAAAAAAGAGATGTTGAGAAGAAGAATTTCGACAGATCCATTGCACAACATAGCAATATTCTTGTGAATAGAAAAAAAAAGAATTCGAATTTCCTTATTCCAGAAAATATTCTATCTACTAAACGTCGTAGAGAATTGCGAATTCGAATTCTTTTAAATTCCCGGAATTGGAATATTGTGGATATAAATCCAGTGTTTTTCAACGAAAACAAGATGAGAAACTGTGGACAATTTTTGAATGAAGACAGGTATCTTAATACAGATGTAAATAACATTAATATTAATACAGATGTAAATAACATTTTAAAATTAAAATTGCTTCTTTGGCCGAATTATCGATTAGAAGATTTAGCTTGTATGAATCGCTATTGGTTTAATACCAATAACGGCAGTCGTTTCAGTATGTTAAGGATACATATGTATCCACAATTTAGAATTAGTTAATGGTATATTGCTTGGATATCACATATTTGATAGATTCCGAAAGATGTACGCATAGGTTGCGTTACATTTTGGTACATGATACTAATTTAATGGCATATCAATTCAATTGGTTCTAGGAATAATAAATGGGCAGAATAGAATGTTCTTAGACACAAAGAAATAATTATCTTTCGTAAATGTATTTTCTCTCTTTCTATCCAAATCCCATTCGATTTTTTGAAAATCGAATGGGATTTGGATAGAATCAAAAAGTAGTATATGAATAAATCTACGCTTTTGCGTATACCAGATGAAAATGACTGGAATAATCATAATATAAATATAATAACATAATATAAATATAATAATTATTATTCCTGATCGGTAAAATCTATAAAATAAAAAGAAAGAAAACGGAAAAATATGTTATGGTAAAAAATTCATTCATCCCAGCTATTCAACAAGAAGAAAAAGAAGAAAACAACAAAGGGTCTGTTGAATTTCAAGTATTCAATTTCACCAATAAGATACGGAGACTTACTTCGCATTTGGAATTGCACAAAAAAGATTTTTTATCGCAAAGGGGTCTACGAAGAATTCTGGGAAAACGTCAACGGTTGCTGGCTTATTTGTCAAATAAAAATAGAGTACGTTATAAGATATTAATTAGTCAGTTGGATATTCGGGAGTCTAAAATTTGGATATGAATATTCGTTTGAATTTTTTTTAGTTATTATATTAAAAATTTTTCTAAGCCTCGTTTTGAGCAATTCATGGAATACTGAATTAGGGAAGAAAGGATATGACTGTACCGGCCACAAGAAAAGATCTCATGATAGTCAATATGGGTCCTCACCACCCATCAATGCATGGTGTTCTTCGACTAATTGTTACTCTCGATGGTGAAGATGTTATTGACTGTGAACCCATATTGGGCTATTTACACAGAGGGATGGAGAAAATAGCGGAAAACCGAACAATTATACAATATCTGCCATATGTAACACGTTGGGATTATTTAGCTACTATGTTTACAGAAGCAATAACGGTAAATGCACCAGAACAGCTGGGAAATGTTCAAGTACCTCAAAGGGCCAGCTATATCAGAGTAATTATGTTAGAGCTGAGTCGTATAGCTTCTCATTTGTTATGGCTTGGACCTTTTATGGCGGATATCGGTGCACAGACTCCCTTTTTCTATATTTTTAGAGAGAGAGAATTGCTATATGATCTATTCGAAGCTGCCACAGGTATGCGAATGATGCATAATTATTTCCGTATCGGAGGAGTAGCTGCTGATCTACCTCATGGTTGGATAGATAAATGTTTGGATTTCTGCGATTATTTTTTAACAGAAGTTGTTGAATATCAAAAACTTATTACACGGAATCCCATTTTTTTGGAACGAGTTGAAGGAGTGGGCATTATTGGTGGAGAGGAAGCAATAAATTGGGGCTTATCAGGACCAATGTTAAGGGCTTCCGGGATCCAATGGGATCTTCGTAAAATTGATCATTATGAATGTTACAATGAATTAAATTGGGAAGTCCAATGGCAAAAAGAAGGAGATTCATTAGCTCGTTATTTAGTACGAATCGGTGAAATGAGGGAATCTATAAAAATTATTCAACAGGCTCTCGAAGGAATTCCCGGAGGACCCTATGAGAATTTAGAAGTTCGGCGCTTTAATAGTGCAAAAAATTCCGAATGGAATGATTTTGAATATAGATTCATTAGTAAAAAACCTTCACCCAATTTTGAATTGTCGAAACAAGAGCTTTATGTAAAAGTAGAAGCCCCAAAAGGGGAATTAGGAATTTATTTGATAGGGGATAATAGTGTTTTTCCCTGGAGATGGAAAATTCGTCCACCAGGTTTCATCAATTTGCAAATTCTTCCCCAGATAATTAAAAGAATGAAATTGGCTGATATCATGACGATACTGGGTAGTATAGATATCATTATGGGAGAAGTTGATCGTTGAAATGATAATTGGCGCGACAGAAGTACAAGCTATCAATTCTTTTTCTAAATCAGAATCGTTAAAAGAAATCTATGGATTCGGCTGGCTCTTTGTCCCCGTTTTGACCCTTATACTGGGAATTACTGTAGGGGTACTAGTAATTGTATGGTTAGAAAGAGAAATATCCGCAGCGATACAACAACGTATTGGACCTGAATATGCCGGCCCGTTGGGAATTCTTCAAGCTCTAGCAGACGGGACTAAACTACTTTTTAAAGAGGACCTCCTCCCATCTAGAGGAGATATTCGTTTGTTTAGTGTCGGACCGTCTATAGCAGTCATATCAATTTTACTAAGTTATTTAGTAATTCCTTTTGGGTATCGACTTGTTTTAGCCGATCTCAGTATAGGTGTTTCTTTATGGATCTCTATTTCAAGTATTGCTCCCATCGGGCTTCTTATATCAGGATATGGATCGAATAATAAATATTCCTTTTCAGGTGGTCTACGAGCTGCTGCTCAATCTATTAGTTATGAAATACCATTAACTCTATGTGTATTATCAATATCTCTACGTGTGATTCGTTGGAACATAAACTTTGACCTCTCCCAGAAATGAAATAAAGGAAAGAAGGTGAATGTATTGAATAGATATCTTCATTTTTTATTTTTTATTCATTCAATTCAGATCGATGAGTTAAACCAAATAGTTATATGAGTGAAAGAAAACAGCTTTTCAATTTGTAGTAAGAGGATAAAATCTCATTCCCTATATACAAGAAAAAAGTGACAGAAAACATAAGCAGTGAAAACTGTTTATCCCAAGATTTTTTGATTAGTCATCATATCTTGAAGCGGATGCAAAAGATCAACTGTATGGAGTTTCTATTACTGTACTTGTATATATTACCTTACCATAACCATAGCGGGGATCAATCAAAAATCAGTGAACAGTTAGGAACACCAAGATACACAAAGGATTAGTAATAGATAATGTAAGGTATAAAAAAAATAGGTATTTTCACATAAAAACGAATCATAATAGGGGCTTTAAGTTGGTAGAAACGATCAAGCAGTACTTCCCCACGATTTCGATCTAGAGTATGCTCCTATTCACTGAATAAATAAATTACTATCAAGAACGAATTAATCCCTTTATTTATTTTTAAATAGTACTTTTTTTTTTCTGAGAAAGAAGAACAGGAATAAAAGAAATAGAATGCAATAAATAATAGAATAAAAAAAAGATCTTTATTTATTTTTTACTCCATATATAGCCATACATGTGGAATTCTGATTATTTATGATTCATGAACTAGTGACTAATTCTTTCTATCTATTTCTTTTTATAACGAGTATTTTATTGAAGGATTCAATTATTACCAAAACCAAACAAAGATTCATTTAAATTATAAGGGATGAGATCAATTCGGAAGCACCTTTTTCTAGCCGACAGAATTACATGGGTCTAATTTTTTGGACTCTCCGATGTATTTTTATTGTATCCACTATCCACGGATACCTTACCGAACAGGTCCTTACATTTATTTGTGTCCATAGAGAAGCCGTATGAGGTAAAAATCTCATGTACGGTTTTGGAATAGTGATGAGAACAGTGATGTTATTATCAACTATAATTATCTAACAGTTCAAGTACAGTTGATATAGTTGAGGCACAGTCAAAATACGGTTTTTGGGGGTGGAATCTGTGGCGGCAACCTATAGGGTTTATAGTTTTTATAATTTCTTCTCTTGCGGAATGTGAGAGATTGCCCTTTGATTTACCAGAAGCGGAGGAGGAATTAGTAGCAGGTTATCAAACTGAATATTCAGGTATAAAATATGGTTTATTTTACGTTGCTTCTTACCTAAATCTTTTAGTTTCTTCATTATTTGTAACAGTTCTTTATTTAGGGGGGTGGAATTTATCTATTCCGTACATATCCATTCCGGAACCTATCGGAACAAATGGAGTCTTGGGAATGACAGTTGGTATCTTTATTACATTAGCTAAAGCTTATTTGTTTCTGTTCATCTCTATCACAACAAGATGGACTTTACCTAGGATGAGAATGGATCAGCTATTAAATCTTGGATGGAAATTTCTTTTACCTATTTCTCTAGGTAATCTATTATTGACAACTTCTTTCCAACTTGTTTCACTATAAATACAAAGAATACGATAACGATATTCTATACTCATAACCTCTCTTAAACAAGAAAAAAAAAAACATCAATTTATTCATCGATATATACAATATGTTTCCTATGGTGACTAGGTTCATGAATTATGGTCAACAAACAATACGAGCCGCAAGGTACATTGGTCAAAGTTTCGTAATTACCTTATCCCACACAAATCGTTTGCCTATAACTATTCAATATCCTTATGAAAAATCTATCACATCAGATCGTTTCCGCGGTCGAATCCATTTTGAATTTGATAAATGTATTGCTTGTGAAGTATGTGTTCGTGTATGCCCTATAGATCTACCCGTTGTTGATTGGAGATTTGAAAGAGATATTAAAAAGAAACAATTGCTTAATTATAGTATTGATTTCGGTATTTGTATATTTTGTGGTAACTGTGTCGAATATTGTCCAACAAACTGTTTATCAATGACTGAAGAATATGAACTTTCTACTTATGATCGTCACGAATTGAATTATAATCAAATTGCTTTGGGTCGGTTACCAATGTCAGTAATTGGAGATTACACAATTCAAACCGTTATGAATTCGACCCAAAGCAAAATATACAAAGAAAAATCCCTCGATTCAAGAACAATTACCAATTCCTAAGATATTGTTTTGATATTCTGATAGAAAGGATACAAGCTTTTTTTATTTTGGTTAGTCAGTTACTATAAATAATAACTATTAATTGTTGAGGATCATTCTTTGATTTAAACTGAGAATTTCTTTTTTTCGTGATGATTTCCAAATATCAAATGGAAACTACTCTTTTCTAGGATGAAAAAAAAAAATGGGGTAAGTGCTTTTCCCTTCCTGGACTATTCAGTAAGGTCATGAAATCTTTAGACTTATTTATCTCTTATTTTATACATAATGGATTTATCTGGACCAATACATGAGATTCTTGTAGTATTTCTAGGAGCAGTTCTTATATTAGGGGGTCTAGGAGTAGTCTTATTTACTAATCCAATTTATTCTGCCTTTTCGTTGGGATTGGTTCTTGTTTGTATATCCTTATTATATATTCCATCGAATTCCTATTTTGTAGCTGCCGCGCAACTCCTTATTTATGTAGGAGCCATAAATGTCTTAATAATATTTGCTGTAATGTTCATGAATGGTTCGGAATATTCCAATGATTCCCGTCTTTGGACCATTGGAGATGGGGTTACGTCACTGGTTTGTATAAGTATTCTTTTTTCACTAATTACTACTATCCCAGATACGTCGTGGTACGGAATTCTTTGGACTACAAGATCAAACCAGATTCTAGAACAGGACTTAATAATTAACGTTCAACAAATTGGGATTCATTTATCAACAGATTTTTATCTTCCGTTTGAACTCATTTCTATAATTCTATTAGTTTCCTTAATAGGTGCAATTACTATGGCTCGTCAATAAAAAATAGTTATAATTCCAAAAAGTTTTAGAATTCTATTTTTTAAAAGTCTCAAGTTTTTAGTTAAAGCCATTACCAATACCTTCTTTTGTTCTGTAATTGTAATTGTTCTATTATAGTCAATCGAATCATTCTAATTGTTGTTCATATTGAAATAAATCGAGATTGATGAGGAGTTAGTCGATGATGTTCGAGCATGTACTTTTTTTGAGTATCTATTTATTTTCTATTGGTATCTATGGATTAATCACAAGTCGAAACATGGTTAGAGCGCTTATGTGTCTTGAGCTTATACTAAATTCGGTTAATATAAATCTCGTAACATTTTCTGATTTATTTGATAGTCGCCAATTAAAAGGAGACATTTTCTCAATCTTTGTCATAGCTATTGCAGCTGCAGAAGCAGCTATTGGGTTAGCTATTGTTTCGTCGATCCATCATAACATAAAATCAACTCGTATCAATCAATCGAATTTGTTGAATAATTAGTCCTAATCATTCATTATATAAATATAAGAAAGAAAGACATATGAATTATTTATCATAATTCGATTAATATATATATATATATTTTTCATAAATTATATATTTTTCATAAATTATATATTTTTCATAAATTATATATTTTTCATAAATTATATATTTTTCATAAATTATATATTTTTCATAAATTATATATTTTTCATAAATTATATATTTTTCATAAATATAAAATATTATTTCATATTTATGTGCGACTCATATGACTGTGATTGGTAAAACGTAAATCAAAATCTCTTGGTAGTTTATCATGAACAGATTTAGAAATATATTCATTCTAAAAAATTTATATAAATTACTGATTCATCTGGTATCTACAATATAAATATATAATTCATTTACTATTGATTTTATCATACCAGATCGAAAATTCTTTATGTTCAAAACTTTAATTTTTAGTTTCAATGTCACATTCAGTCAAAATTTATGATACATGTATAGGGTGTACTCAATGTGTACGAGCCTGCCCCACGGATGTATTGGAAATGATACCTTGGGACGGATGTAAAGCTAAACAAATTGCTTCCGCGCCAAGAACCGAGGATTGTGTAGGTTGTAAGAGATGTGAATCCGCTTGCCCAACAGATTTTTTGAGTGTCCGTGTTTATTTATGGCATGAAACAACTCGCAGCATGGCTCTATCTTATTGATTGATACGTTACAAAAACTCCACTTGAATCATTTGATTCCCCTTTATCGACAAAAGCCCCTACTCTAGAACATAGATTCTGAGCACGGTCTTTTCTGGTCAAAGCGTATCTTGTCTTTATCACGAGTTATTTTCCTTGGTTAACACTACTTGTTGTTTTGCCGATATTTGCGGGTTCTTTAATTTTTATTCCCCCTATGAGGGGGAATAAGGTGTTTCGGTGGTATACCATATGTATATGTTTATTAGAACTCCTTCTAACGACTTATGCATTTTGTTACCATTTCCAATTGGATGATCCATTAATCCAATTGGAAGAAGATTTTCAATGGATAAAAATTTTTGATTTTCACTGGAGATTGGGAATTGATGGACTTTCCATAGGACCTATTTTATTGACAGGATTTATCACCACTTTAGCTACTTTAGCAGCTTGGCCAGTTACTCGAAATTCGCGATTGTTCTATTTCCTGATGTTAGCAATGTACAGTGGTCAAATAGGATCATTTTCTTCTCGAGACCTTTTACTTTTTTTCATCATGTGGGAGTTAGAATTAATTCCTGTTTACTTACTTTTATCCATGTGGGGAGGAAAGAAACGTTTGTACTCGGCTACAAAGTTTATTTTGTACACTGCAGGGAGTTCTATTTTTCTCTTAATAGGAGTTCTAGGTATGGGTTTATATGGTTCCAATGAACCAACATTAGATTTTGAAAGACTAGCTAATCAATCATATCCTATGGCATTGGAAATAATATTCTATTTTGGTTTCCTTATTGTTTATGCTGTCAAATCACCGATTATACCCCTACATACATGGTTACCAGATACCCATGGAGAGGCACATTACAGTACATGTATGCTTCTAGCCGGAATCTTATTAAAAATGGGAGCATATGGATTGATTCGGATAAATATGGAATTGTTACCCCATGCTCATTCTATATTTTCTCCCTGGTTTGTGATAGTGGGAACAATGCAAATAATCTATGCAGCTTCAACCTCTTTCGGTCAACGCAATTTAAAAAAGAGAATAGCCTATTCCTCCGTATCGCACATGGGTTTCACAATTATAGGAATTGGTTCTATAACCGGCATGGGACTAAATGGAGCCATTTTACAAATGCTTTCCCATGGATTTATTGGTGCTGCACTTTTTTTCTTGGTGGGAACGAGTTGTGATAGAATACGTCTTGTTTATCTCGACGAAATGGGGGGGATATCAATCCCAATGCCAAAAATATTTACCATGTTCAGTAGTTTCTCGATGGCTTCTCTTGCATTGCCAGGAATGAGTGGTTTTGTTGCAGAATTAGTAGTATTATTTGGGATAATTACCAGCTCAAAATTTCTTTTGGTGCCAAAAGTGCTAATTATCTTTTTAATGGCAATTGGAATGATATTAACTCCTATTTATTTATTATCTATGTTACGTCAGATGTTCTATGGATACAAGCTATTCAATGTTCCAAACTCTAATTTTTCCGATTCTGGACCACGAGAACTATTTATTTCGATCTGTATCTTTCTACCCGTAATAGGGATTGGTATTTATCCGGATTTTGTTCTCTTGTTATCAGTTGACAAGGTACAAGCTATTCTATCTAATTATTTTTATAGATAGTTTTCATTAATGAAACAAAAAGTCTTATAATTCTTTAATTTTTAAAATCGTTCGCTGTAGAATGCAAAAGAAAAAAAAATGAAGTTAATTAAGATTTTAATGAGATGCCTCTAGAGTTTTTGAGAACCATTTGACTCTTTGAGTCAAATGGTTCTCAAAAACTCTAACAAGCTTTCGTTATATATGAGACAATCTTCTTATGTATTCTTCATGTAGTTTATTCAATTAGAGTTATGTTAATGTGAATGACCCATAACTATGTAGACCTATTCCTAATAAATTAATCCCAAAATAGCATATCCAAATTATAAGAAATCCTATAGAAGCTACAAGTGCCGAATTTATATCTCGGAAACTTTGATTTGTTCTAGTATGCGAATAAATCGCGAATATGGTCCAAGTAATAAATGCCCAAGTTTCCTTGGGGTCCCAATTCCAATAAGATCCCCATGTCTCATTAGCCCATACTGCTCCGGAAAGAATGCCCATAGTTAAAAAGGTAAACCCCAAACTAATGACACGCGAACTCCAATAATCCAAACGCTGAGTCAATTGATATTTGTAATAATTTCGAAATGAAAGAAAAGAAGTGTTTTTTAAAACACTTCTTTTTTTAGTCAAGTATTCGATTTCACCAACGAAAAATTTCTTAATTAAGAAGTGTTTTCTTTTCAAAAAAATATTGATGTTTTTTCGAAATGTAATGACTAGAAGAGCGACTGATAATAATGATCCACATAAAAGAGCTGCATAGCTCAATAACATCATACTTACGTGCATCATTAACCACTGAGATTGTAGGGCGGGTACTAATATTGCGGATTGATGCATTTCCGTTAAAAGACCCGACGTGGCGAAACCTTGGGTAAAAATAGCACTTGGTGCGGTTATTGCGCTTAAATCATTTTTTGTGTTCTGTATCTTAATCTTAGAAATTATATGCATAATGGAGAAACTCCATGAAAGGAAAATTAATGATTCGTATAAATTACTTAATGGGAAATGCCTTGAATAAATCCAACGAATAACTAATAATCCTGTTATAGAGAAAAAGGTGGCTATCATTCCTTTTTCTGACGAATCGCGCAATCCCACGATTTCGTGGACTAATAAGGTCATCAAATGAATCATAATTACCATTAAAATGATCGAAAAAGAGATATGAGTTAATATATGTTCTAAAGTCACAAATATCATAAAAAGGAGGAGCCCCATTACAGAATTAAAATCGGGAATTAAATACATTATAGGATCCATTATGTCCCTTCTTTTAGGGGATGCCGCCACTCGGACTCGAACCGAGATGCTCTAGCACTGCTTCCTAAGAGCAGCGTGTCTACCGATTTCACCATGGCGGCTTACTTTAAATAATAATAAATAATAGTCAGTTCATGTTGAATCGTCGAGATTCCAGAATTGCATATAGTTTAGAAAACTTGATGAGAATCGATGAATAAAGCTCGTTTTCATTTGAAATTCATATGTGAATTTCAATAATCCTTAGTTAGTATCGCTGTGGGGTTCATTTTTAACAATCAACTTTCACATACTAGAAACTGAGTTCTCCTGGAACAGATAGAACTCAAAATTGTCCCTTTTTCTATGTGTTTTTTTTTTTTAACCATTTTTTTATGACAATTCGTTTATTTCCTGGATTTCTAAAAAAAAAAAAAACATAGAAATAGAATTGCATATGTATCACAATCAAATCACTAAATCAAAGGAAATTTTCTAACAATTTCAATACCTTAGTATTATTAATAATACTATTAGTTGTAGTTATAGTTGTGTCCATAATTTATAATTTATGATACCATTTACTAAATTACTAAATCTAATTGGGTCCTGGGCTATACATATAAGAAAAGAGTTTCAATCTCTCAATTCACTTTTGGAAAAGTTAAAAAAGTGAATTGAGAGATTGAAAAAAAAAAATAATAATAAATAATAAAAATATCGCGAGTTAACATTAACTTCAAAATGAAAAATAATGAGTGTATTATAATGAAAACTAAAATAATACTTATCTTATAGAGACCAAGAGATGGAAAAATTCTTATTCTACATACCACAGCAGCTAGTTCTAACTCATATTGAGGAGTTCAACACATTAGTTAATGTGAATCATTCATCTTGAATTCAAAAAGTTTCAATTCTTTATGGTATGTCGACTCAGATCATTTCAAGATTTTCTTTTATTATTTATTTACGGCAAAAAAAAACTTTTTGAGCGCCCGGTGGAAACAGATTTAGCTAAAGAAAGAGCTTTTACTGCAGTTAAATATCCCTTCTTCTTCCAAATATTTTTACGAATACGTTTCTTTGACAGAGAAATACGTTTTTTTGGAACCGCCATTCAAAAAGGAGTACTCATTTTTATCGTTGTATGTGAAAGACATGTATTGTTCAAATCAAAATAGACCATTCTTTTTAGTTATTATCCATAATTATCTTGTGGATAATAAATTTAATAACATAACATGCAAAATCTAAAAATACAAATAAATATATGTGCCCATTATATATCGCATATATAGGGATATAAAAAAAAAGGAAGAGAGTCTTATTTTAAAAATCCAAATAATTTTTTTTTTATTATTTATTTTATTTTTTTTTATTATTTATTTTATTTTTTTTTATTATTTATTTTATTTTTTTTTATTATTTATTTTATTAATTCCATTTTAAAAATTTAAATTTATTAATGATTAAGTTCAGCGTGCGATCCCTAAAATTTGAATTCTAATTTAATTAGAATTAGTCGTTAATCTCTTAAACAAGACATTCCATTACCGGAGAAAGATAACCTTAGTCCATTTTTGAGTTCAGTTCTATATGAAGTAAGGAGTATCATAATACTTCCAAGAAACATAAGTTTTCCTTATTGGAATCCAATCAATTAGCTCTTATTAGATAATTACTCAAATTCAATTAATTAGAATAACTAAGGTACCCTTTTATTGATTCGAATTAGTAATGGATACTATGACCCACATTCGAATTAAACACTGTTTTTGGTATAACTCTTTTTCCTTACTATATTATATGGTTATAACTCACCAGAATATAATAGTAAATATAATAGTAATAGTAGTAGTAGTAGAATGTAGTAGTAGAATGTTGATTTCTTTTATTATTGTTCCTCTCGAAAGAGGTAAGAATTGGTGAATCGGAAACAATAATAAAAAAAAAAATGAAATTTGTTTTTTATGGAACATACATATCAATATGCATGGATAATACCCTTTCTTCCACTTACAGTTACTATATCAATAGTATTTGGACTTCTGATTATTCCCACAGCAACAAAAAATCTTCATCGTATGTGTGCTTTTATTAGTATTTTAATGCTAAGTATAACTATGGCGTTTTCGGCTAATCTGTCTCTTCAGCAAATAAATGGAAGTTTTATTTATCAATATCTATGGTCTTGGACCATCAATAATGATTTTTCATTAGAGTTTGGATACTTGATCGATCCACTTACTTCGATTATGTCAATACTAATTACTACTGTGGGAATTATGGTTCTTATTTATAGTGACAACTATATGTCTCACGATCAAGGATATTTGAGATTTTTTGCTTATATGAGTTTTTCTAATACTTCCATGTTGGGATTAGTTACTAGTTCCAATCTGATACAAATTTATATTTTTTGGGAACTAGTGGGAATGTGTTCGTATTTATTAATAGGTTTTTGGTTTACACGACCAATTGCAGCAAGTGCTTGCCAAAAAGCTTTTGTAACTAATCGTGTAGGGGATTTTGGTTTATTATTAGGAATCTTAGGTTTTTATTGGATAACAGGCAGTTTTGAATTTCGGGATTTGTTCGAAATAGTAAAAAACTTGATCCATAATAATGAGGTCAATTCTTTATTTGCTACTCTGTGCGCATCTTTCTTATTCGTCGGCGCAATCGCGAAATCTGCACAATTTCCCCTTCATGTATGGTTACCTGATGCCATGGAGGGACCTACTCCTATTTCGGCTCTTATACACGCTGCTACCATGGTAGCAGCGGGGATTTTTCTTGTAGCTCGGCTTCTTCCTCTTTTCATAGTAATACCTTACATAATGAATCTAATATCTTTAATAGGCGTAATAACAGTATTATTAGGAGCCACTTTGGCTCTTGCTCAAGGAGACATTAAAAAAAGTTTAGCCTATTCTACAATGTCTCAATTGGGTTATATTATGTTAGCTCTAGGTATGGGTTCTTATCGAGCTGCTTTATTCCATTTAATCACTCATGCCTATTCTAAAGCTTTATTGTTTTTAGGATCCGGATCTATTATTCATTCAATGGAACCTATTGTTGGTTATTCACCAGATAAAAGTCAAAATATGGTTCTTATGGGCGGTTTAACAAAATATGTTCCAATTACAAGAATGACTTTTTTATTAGGTACACTTTCTCTTTGTGGTATTCCGCCTCTTGCTTGTTTTTGGTCCAAAGATGAAATTCTTAATGATAGTTGGTTGTATTCACCAATTTTCGCAATAATAGCTTGTTTCACAGCAGGATTAACTGGATTTTATATGTTTCGGATGTATTTACTTACTTTTGATGGACATTTGCGTGTTAATTTTCAAAATTACAGTAGTACTAAAAATGGATCGTTCTTTTTAATATCTCTATGGGGAAAAGACGAAGCGACTAAAGCAGTAAATAGAAATTCATTTTTCGCAATAATAAATAATAAGGTCTCTCTTTCTTCATCTTCAAAGGATACATATAAAATATATTATAATGTAATAAATAGAATACGCTGTTTTAGTACTTACTTTGGAAAAAAAGATACTTATATGTATCCTCATGAATCGGACAATACTATGCTATTCCCTCTACTTATATTGGGATTATTCACTTTGTTTATTGGATCAATAGGAATTCCTTTTGATCAAAGAGTAGTAGATTTGGATATATTATCCAAATGGTTAACTCCATCAACAAACCTTTTGCATCAAAATTCAAATTACTCTGTAGATTGGTATGAATTTTTTACAAATGCAATTTTTTCAGTAAGTCTAGCCCTTTTCGGACTATTAATGGCATATTTTTTTTACGGGTCTGTTTATTCATCTTTCCAAAATTTGTATTTAATCAATTCATTTTTTAAAAAGGGTCCTAAAAGAATTATCTTGGACCCAATTAAAAATTTAATATATGATTGGTCATATAATCGTGGTTATATAGATATTTTTTATACTAAGGTCTTGACCATGGGTGTAAGAGGATTAGCCGAACTAATTGAGTTTTTTAATAGACATGTAATTGATGGAATTACAAATGGAGTTGGGGTTGGAAGTTTCTTTATAGGGGAAGGTATCAAATATATGGGAGGTGGACGAATTTCTTCTTATTTATTCTTGTATTTTTCTTATGTATCAATATTTTTATTTATTTTTTTATTTAAATTGTCTTTTTTGTCTTTTTTGTCTTTTTTGTCTTTTTTGTCTTTTTTGTCTTTTTTGTCTTTTTTGTCTTTTTTGTCTTTTTTGTCTTTTTTGTCTTTTTTGTCTTTTTTGTCTTTTTTGTCTTTTTTGTCTTTTTCGTCTTTTTCGTTTGCTTTTTCCTCCTCAAAATCAGAAATTTGAAATTCTGATTCTCTACCAACCCAGTTCCTAAAAATTATATTTGTAATTTTAGAAATATAAAAAGGAGAAACAAAAAATGTTTTGTCTATTCGATCCAAAAAAAGTGGGGAATGCACATTTGCTTGAAACATTTCAGAAATAACTATTTTGCGTCTTTGAGCACGCACGGATCCTTTTATGAGATCCCGACTAAAATCTGATTGTTGAGAGTAACGTATCAAAGCCAGTTCTTCCTCGTCTTCTTCATCTTTTTTTTCTTGGGCATTCTTCTTCTTACTAGTAGTAGTATTAGTAGTATCAGTAGTAGTATTAGTAGTATCAGAATTGGCCTTTAGATCCTTATTATTAAAAATTACCACACGTTTGGCTTTTCTTGGGCGAATATCAGGATCTTCCTCTTCCTTTTTTTTATCTTTATCTTTATCTTTATCTTTATCTTCCTCTTCCTCTTCCTCTTCCTCTTCCTCTTCCGCTTTCGCTTTCGCTTCCGCTTCCGCCTGCTCCTCCAAATCCTCGGCGTCGTCCAATTTGTATGACCATTGAGAAACCATTTCACTTATTTCTTCTATTTCACTTATTTCTTCTATTTCACTTATTTCTTCTATTTCACTTATTTCTTCTATTTCTTCTTCTATTTCTTCTTCTATTTCACTTATTTCTTCTATTTCTTCTTCTATTTCACTTATTTCTTCTATTTCTTCTTCTATTTCACTTATTTCTTCTATTTCTTCTTCTATTTCACTTATTTCTTCTATTTCTTCTTCTATTTCTTCTTCTATTTCACTTATTTCTTCTATTTCTTCTTCTATCGGATTCTTTTGATGTTCAAATTCTCGAGAATTATAATTATTAGGAAGTGGGTCATTCATTTTATTTATGCAAAACATTTCTATAGAATCCTCTATAGAATCCTCTATAGAATCCTCTATGATTGTTCCTCGATAGGGTCCGTTCAAAAAAGGATCATACATTTTGGGCAGGCATTCTTGTTCATTTTCATCATTATAGAATCTAGTCCTTTTTTCAAACATATCGAGAACAAGGAATCCTTTTTCTAAACCTTCGATTCGACTTATTAATTCATTTTTCAAGTTGTACTTTTTTTGTTCATTAGTAGAAACCCAATAATTATATTGGTCTTCGTGGCATAGTTTTTTCGTTGTGTACAAAGAAATTATTCGCTCTATCATTTCCGAAAAGGTTGATAAACTTGGTAGATATGTAAAAGACATTTTTTGTTTTCCATCACTTGGACACGTATCAAAAAAATATTGTGAAATTTCATTTCGTATAGCATTTTCAAATTGATTATTTTTTATATATCGCAATGGACGATTCCATCGGTTATAATCGAAAA